GTTTCCAGAGTAGGATCCGCGGCTCAAATTAAAGCCATGAAACAAGTAGCCGGCAAATCAAAATTGGAACTAGCTCAATTCGCAGAGTTAGAAGCATTTGCTCAATTCGCTTCTGATCTCGATAAAGCTACTCAGAATCAATTGGCAAGGGGTCAACGATTACGTGAGTTGCTCAAACAATCCCAATCAGCCCCTCTTACGGTGGAAGAACAGATAGCTACCATTTATACTGGAGCGAATGGGTATCTTGATCCGTTAGGAATTGGACAGGTAAAGAAATTTCTCATTCAATTACGTAACTACTTAAAAAATAATAAACCTCAATTCCAAGAAATTATATCTTCTACAAAAACATTTACCGAGCAAGCGGAAACCCTTTTGAAGGAAGTTATCCAGGAACAGATCGAACTGTTTCTACTTGAAGAACAAGCATAAATTTATCATTCTTTTTCTTAGTACAAGAGTCATCCTTGATAAATATTTCTGATTCGAATCATTCAAAAAATATTTATATTTATTGGTTTGGTATAGACATTAAAAAAAAAAATATATGGAAAAAATTGCGTCCAATAGGATTTGAACCTATACCAAAGGTTTAGAAGACCTCTGTCCTATCCATTAGACAATGGACGCCTTTCATTCCTATTTTATTTTTTCGCATTCTTCCTTTCTCTTTTTTTTTTTAAGATTACATGGAAAATTGATTAGGTAATAAAATGAAGGATGCATATGAAAATGGATAATGCATGTAAAATAAGGAATATGGAGCGGGTAGCGGGAATCGAACCCGCATCGTTAGCTTGGAAGGCTAGGGGTTATAGTCGACGTTGATTGATCATTTTTAACGTCTCTAATTCAAAACCGAACATGAAATTTTGCTTTCATTCGGCTCCTTTATGGAAGGCCCGTGTATTCCCAAAAAATGAGATCCATAACATCTATGTCGGCTTGAATGCATACAAAGTTGCTTGCTTTCTAGATGATCCCTCTAGAGGGAGGATTATACCAAATCTGTTTAGTCTAGTTACTTCGTTCCCTATTTCCACTCGCGGGATCCTGAGGAAAAGAATTTTGTTTCCACCGAGCTGAAATAATATGCCGATCGTTCTAGTAAACCAAAACCATCGTTTTCTAGCTATTTTGCTTCAATCTTTTCTTTATAACACAAAAATTAAAGATCTAGTTACGATTGGAAATAGATTTTTGTATCTTCATCCATAAATCCTTTACTCATATTCATTGAATTGGAAGATTTGATCCAATAAAAAAAATTATGCTTCGCGACTCCATAATCCCATTTTTTTTATTCAAATTAGAATTGACCTTTGGATACAAATCGTGAGAATGTATATGATTCCTCAAATATACTATTGAGGTTAAAAGGATTAACCCTTTTTAAGAAATAAAGTTTTTAATCGGAATATGAAAAAAACCGAAAGATCCCTTAACTATTTAAGTTGTTAATAGAACGAATCGCACTTTTACCACTAAACTATACCCGCTACATATTCATTATTGTATATGAATGGATCATTTGTCGAACAAAGGAATGAGACACTATAAAGATAGCATCAAAATCATGAAATGATAGCGTTGACACCTCGTCCCGTCGGGGACTTGAAAAAATAGGGTAAGGGTGAAAAGCTTATTTAAATAACATAAAAAACATAAAAGGAAAGTTAGATTATATTATTATAATAATGCTTTTCCTTTGCTGGAAGTCATTACTAACAGTCTCGGATCAAAGGAATTATTAAAGTTGGGCCGTCAAAATGAGAAATTCCACATTTCTTTTTCAACTTTCAACTGACAGATCAGATCTTATGAATTCGGGACAATTAGATTTCAAGTATTCAAATAAAGCTTGTCCCTTGAACAAGTAAATGAGTTATATTATAACTATACTTTATAGTATAATACTATTATAATAATACTATAAATAATGCTAAAGAAATAGTACTTCTATCATAGGAATGGAAATTGTCCCTGTTCTTGCTTCAATAACAAGTATTTCGGATTTGATATCCAATCCTACATAATGAAATAGTTTGATACATGAATGATTCATTAGAACAAAGGAAGTGATGTAATGGCCCGGCCAGCAATTTACTTAACCAGGCCGGGGTAATGATCCTTTCTTACAAAATAAAAGAAGTAAGGTATTTTTTCTATATCTATTGGTAGATATCTGTTTCAAATCATTATCGAAATTTAATTACTGCTCAAATTCGTAAATATCTTATCTAAGAATCTAAGATGTTATCCATTATGTTAATATATCATTATATTATAATAAAGAAGGAAAACAGGGGTTTTTATCAACCTTTACTTCACGTGTTATATCAAAAAAAATGGAAATTTTCAATTGGGAGAGATGGCTGAGTGGACTAAAGCGGCAGATTGCTAATCCGTTGTACGAATTATTCGTACCGAGGGTTCGAATCCCTCTCTCTCCGCTCCCTCTGATCACTTCAGACTTTCTAATTTGAAAAAATGTCAATATATTTCCTTTTTCATCATAGGTAAATTCCATACATAACATAAAACATAAAAAAAGTTAGAAACTAAGAAACAAAATAAAGAAAAAAGGAAAGAAAGACTAAAACTATTTTTTTTATTCCTCACGCCCAGGATTACGTCCCGGATCGTTAGATAAGAATCCAAAGATGAAGAGAGAAACAAAAAATATTACTACTGTATAAACAAAGAGTTTGAGAGTAAGCATTACACAATCTCCAAGATCTTTTTTTTTTAGGAAATGGATTACCTTTATTTATTACATACACTATTTTGGCATGACACCCCCAAAAAAATAAAGGGGGGGTTCACGAATTTTTTTGTAATCTAATTCCTTCATTACAAAAAAATTTTTGCCACATCCACATTCCAATCCATTATTTTGTATTGTGGGGGACTTTATAAAGTCCTTGTTCACTGGAGGGTCAGAGCGAGGAAATAAGTTGATCAAAATTTCTCACCGCGGTTAGGTTATTCAATATACAAAAATTTCTATTTTTGAACCGAGGGTTCAAAATGTAAGATTTCTCTGATCTTATCCATTTTTTTTTTTTTCGAATAAATCATGAATTTCCCGGAATATGAAAATATTTCATCGAAAACTTACAGCAGCTTGCCAAACAAAGGCTAAGAGAAAAAAGAATAAAGGTATGACAGGCATAACGTCTACGATTGGATTGAAAAAGGCATAAGCCTCGGGCAATTTGGCGAAGAAAAAACTATTCAAATCAAAGGTAAAATTAAGACAGATAGAGATTAAACCAAAGATATTAAGCATAACAAACATTTCGTTCTTGTAGATTAGAAAATTGGATTTTGATTGAATTATTTTTATGAAGGAAAGCTGCAAAGAAAGGCAGGTAAAAAAATCCTTCCTTTTCCCCGAGCTCCCTCCAATCAAAACAAAAATCCTCCCTTTCATTCTCAAACGAGAATACAAGGAATTATAGTTTCATACAATATCTTAATTGAATTCTATGTAATGATCAATCATTTTTTTCCATATTTTTATGTGTTGAATCCTAGCAACAATATATTTCATATTTTGGTTTGTATTGACGAATAACCAATACTAATATTAGTGTTTATTAGTGTCGAATATAAATCGAAATGGGGCGTGGCCAAGCGGTAAGGCAGTGGGTTTTGGTCCCGTTACTCGGAGGTTCGAATCCTTCCGTCCCAGATCGTCTCCATCAGAAACAAAAGATCCTTCTCTTTAACAACTTTCTGTTTAATGTTGAATACAATGTGATCCAATCCTTTGTTTTTGATTCTAGGAAGAATTCGGAGAATTATATCTTTTATTTCGTTTGGTTTCTCGAAATGCAATCGATTGTCAAGGTGGAAATAAAGATATCTAATAAAAAAAAATTGGGATGAATCATACACATTCCGGGAAAGGTCGTTCTTTTTAGATTTAGAATTTATTTGTTCGAAAAAAAGGATCCTTTCATGATTGCCCATCCCGACTAATCTGTCGAAAGTGTAAATCAAATAAGAAACTCATTTATTTGCCCTTTTTAGAAATCTGTTTCATTCCCATGTATGATAGAATAGGGGGTTAGGTTAAATAAATTAATCCCCTTCTCTCCACGTATAAATATTTATACGTAGAGAGAAAGTATGGATTATTATCTATCGGTTGAGCCAATGACTATTCATGATTCCATATTGAATCAATTCCATACTGGTTAAAAATTAAATTCTAAATTAGAGGAATGTTATGGTAAAACTTCGTTTAAAACGATGTGGTAGAAAGCAACGTGCGACTTGAAGGACATGATCCACTGTGGATTTTTCCATCCACCATTTTCTATAGGAATAAAGATGCTCTTGACTCGACATAGTTTGTTCTGTTCCTGCTAAGAACTTAATTTGTATTGAGTTGATAAATAGAAATAGTACATGATGGAGCTCGAGTAAAAAGTCTTTTTATTCATTTATCGGGAGGAAAATCTAGGGTTAGTAACAATGAATAAGTTAGACCAACTTTGTAAGTATATCCTCAATATATAAATCGAAAGGTTCAAATTCGAACAAGTTTGAATTCAAAATCAAAATAAAGTCAAATTTGTCGGAATTTTGAAAACTTTTTCGATGTAAAGTGTATTACAAGGGGATCAATCGTTCATATTTCTTTTCCATAGAAATAAATAACAAAAAACAAAAGGTATGTTGCTGCCATTTTGAAAGGAGTAAGAATCACCGAAGTAATGTCTAAACCTAATGATTTCACAAAGCAAAGAAATAGTATTCCGGAACAAGGAAACGCAATTTTCATCAATTGTCTCAATAATTTTATTAGAATGAGGAAAAAAATGGATTCGAGACGATAAAAAAAAAGAGGTTAGAGACGACTCAATAAATTTCTAAGGATTTCACTTCGAACTCTTTCCGAATTACCCAACTTGAGTTATGAGTACAAATGATATTTCTTTTTTTCTGTAAGTGTAATGTAAGGAAGAACAAAAAGATAACTAAAATCATAGTCTAATTCATGCTCTTATGGATCCATTTGCTATTATATACAGAAATTAGAATCATTTTTTCTCGAGCCGTATGAGGAGAAACCCTCCTATACGTTTCTAGGGGGGGCATTATTTATTTATTTATATCTATCCCAATGAGCGATCTATCGAATCGTTGCAATTGATGTTCGATCCCGAAGAGAAGGAAGAGATCTTCGAAAGGTAGGTTTTTACGATCCGATACAGAATCAAACTTATTTAAATGTTCCCGCTATTCTATACTTCCTTGAAAAAGGAGCTCAACCTACAGGAACTGTTCATGATATTTTAAGGAAGGCGGAATTATTTCAAGAAAGAACTTCGAGTTAATTAAAGGGAAAAAAAAAATGAATAAAAAAGGGGGTTAACTAGTATCTATTTTTTTGAATTATTTACCTTGCCCTTTTCTTGTTCTATTCATATTTAATTTGACATATCTTCATAGGGAAATTCACCAACAAATAAGTAGAAAATCTTGTTTATTTTATTGGATTTCTATTGATTGAATAAATCCGATGTTTTTTCTCCGCCTCACCTAGTCCTTCTTTTTTATCTAAATTTATTTTTTATGTTGTGCCAATCCAACACAAGTCTTTATTTGATTTCCTTATTAATTTCTCAACATTCATATTGACAATGGTGTATCGAAGAAATATAATTCGATCGATCATAGATAAATGGATCCGTTTATCTCGACCCACTATTGCTTTTTTCTTCACTTCATTCAATGGGTTTTTGTCGGATGTATTTTTATATTTTATACAAGACGCATTTTCTTAACGAAAAAAAAGAAGCGGTCCGCCAATTTTGACATTTCTATTCCGTTGTTTTTTAATCCGATCCGTCTTTTTTCGTATTTTGGTCTTTCTAATTGACCCTAAAATATTTCTTTTCGATTTTTTGCTAGTTCAATGTTTTGATGGAGTTGTGCAATTCACAATTCAATTGATTTTTTTTTGATCATATCCACTTATTTGGGTTGCTAACTCAACGGTAGAGTACTCGGCTTTTAAGTGCGACTATGATCTTTTACACATTTTTGGATGAAGCAACGAATTCGTCCAGACTATTGGTAGAGTCTATAAGACCACGACTGATCCTGAAAGGTAATGAATGGAAAAAACAGCATGTCGTAATAATAAGAAAAATAGAATTTTTTATTTCATATATTCTTCTTTTTTAGTAGTAGAATTTTGGGTTTATTCTTATCGGATCATTACAAAATTTTTTTTTTGATTTGTGTGGAGGAGGACAAAAGAAATTAACATACATTTATTTATAGTTGGGTCTAGTGAATAAATGGATAGAACCCCTTGGTTCCAATTCTGGTAAAAAAAGCAACGAGCTTATATTCTTAATTTGAATAATTACCCGATCTAATTAGATGTTAAAAATAAATTAGTGCCTGATGGGGGAAAGGGTTCTTCTGGGAGTGGACCGTTGATTCTTTTTCTTTTTAAAAAAATCCTAACTATTCCATTCCATATTATGGACTGGAGACGGATGTGTAGAAGAAACAGTATGCTGATAAAAAAAAAATGGGTCCAAAATCAAAAGAGTGATTAGGTTGCAAAAATAAAGGATTTTTGACCCTCTTGTAATTATAATGAGGATAAACCGTTCGGTTGGATAGAAGAAGAGATGAAAAAGATCTGTTGAGTGGACCGGGGGTATATATGTTTTTCTTATTATATACATAATACATACCCTGTTTTGACCATATTGCACTATGTATTATTTGATAACCCAAGAAATGTTCCCGCTTATAGTTCAAGTAGAAATGTAACTAAATGGAAGAATTACAAGGATATTTAGAAAAGGATAAATCTAGGCAACAACCCTTCCTATATCCGCTTCTCCTTCAGGAGTATATTTATGCACTCGCTCATGATCGCGGTTTAAAAGGTTCCATTTTTTACGGACCTATGGAAGTTTTTGGTTATGACAGTAAATCCAGTTTAGCACTTGTGAAACGTTTAATTATTCGAATCTATCAACAGAATTATTTTCTTTCCGTGGTTAATGATTTTAACAAAAATCGATTCGTTGGTCACCACCACAACAATTTTTTTTATTCTCGTTTTTATTCTCAAATGATATCAGAAGGTTTTGCAATTATTGTAGAAATTCCATTTTCGCTGCGATTAGCATCTTATTTCGAAAAAAAAAAAATACCAAAATATCATAATTTACGATCTATTCATTCCATTTTTCCTTTTTTAGAGGACAAATTATTACATTTAAATTATGTATCAGATATACTAATACCCCATCCCATCCATATGGAAATCTTGGTTCAAATCCTTCAATGCCGGATTCAAGACGTTCCTCTTTTGCATTTCTTGCGATTCTTTCTTCATAAATATCATAATTGGAATAGTTTTTCCATTATTCCAAAAAAATCCATTTATGTTTTTTCAAAAGAAACTAAAAGACTATTTAGGTTCCTATACAATTTTTATGTATCTGAATGTGA